CAGCTATTGGAGATCCCATTTCCGTACCAACTCAAGATATGCTTATTGGACTCTATATATTAACGATCGGGAATCGTCGAGGTATTTGTTCAAATAGGTATAATCCATGTAATCGAAGAAACTATCAAAATGAAACGGTTGACGATAATAAGTATACGAAAGAGAAAGAACCCTATTTTTGTAGTTCCTATGATGCACTTGGAGCTTATCGGCAGAAACGAATCAATTTAGATAGTCCTTTGTGGCTCCGGTGGCGACTCGATCAACGTGTCATTGCCTCAAGAGAAGTTCCCATCGAAGTTCAATATGAATCTTTGGGTACCTATCATGAGATTTATGGGCACTATCTAATAGTAAGAAGTGTAAAAAAAGAAATCCTTTGTATATACATTCGAACAACTGTTGGTCATATTTCTTTTTATCGAGAAATAGAAGAAGCCATACAAGGGTTTTGTCGGGCCTACTCATACGATACCTAAGCTAAGTAATTATGTGATACCGTGGGAATTCGGTTCTCTACGGCTCAACCGGTATCATAATTCCTGAATTTCTACGTGAATCAAGATCGAGGAAAGGAAGTCTTCAAATCACTGACTCAAACCCATTGTCGAATCCTACTCAGCGGAATATGGAGGTACTTATGGCAGAACGGGCCGATCTGGTTTTTCACAATAAAGTGATAGATGCAACTGCCATGAAACGACTTATTAGCAGATTAATAGATCACTTCGGAATGGCATATACATCGCACATCCTGGATCAAGTAAAGACTCTGGGTTTCCAGCAAGCCACTGCTACATCCATTTCATTAGGAATTGATGATCTTTTAACAATACCTTCTAAGGGATGGCTAGTCCAAGATGCTGAACAACAAAGTTTGATTTTAGAAAAGCACCATCATTATGGGAATGTACACGCGGTAGAAAAATTGCGTCAATCCATTGAGATATGGTATGCTACAAGTGAATATTTGAGACAAGAAATGCATCCTAATTTTAGGATGACTGATCCTTCTAATCCAGTCCATATAATGTCCTTTTCGGGAGCTAGAGGAAATGCATCTCAGGTACACCAATTAGTAGGTATGAGAGGATTAATGTCGGACCCCCAAGGACAAATGATTGATTTACCCATTCAAAGCAATTTACGCGAAGGACTTTCTTTAACGGAATATATAATTTCCTGCTACGGAGCCCGCAAAGGAGTTGTGGATACTGCTGTACGAACATCAGATGCTGGATACCTCACGCGTAGACTTGTTGAAGTAGTTCAACACATTGTTGTGCGTAGAACAGATTGTGGCACTATCCGAGGTATTTCGGTGAGTCCTCGAAATGGGATGACGGAAAAAATTTGGATCCAAACACTAATTGGTCGTGTATTAGCAGACGATATATATATGGGTCTACGATGCATTGCCACTCGAAATCAAGATATTGGTATTGGACTTGTCAATCGATTCATAACCTTTCGAGCACAATCAATATATATTCGAACCCCCTTTATTTGCAGGAGTACATCTTGGATCTGTAGATTATGTTATGGTCGGAGTCCCACTCATGGCGACCTGGTCGAATTGGGAGAAGCAGTAGGTATTATTGCAGGTCAATCAATTGGGGAACCCGGGACTCAACTAACATTAAGAACTTTTCATACCGGTGGAGTATTTACAGGTGGTACTGCAGAACATGTACGAGCTCCTTCTAATGGAAAAATAAAATTCAATGAGGATTTGGTTCATCCCACACGTACACGTCATGGACATCCTGCTTTTCTATGTTATATAGACCTGTATGTAACTATTGAGAGTCAGGATATTCTACATAATGTGAATATTCCACCAAAAAGTTTTCTTTTAGTTCAAAACGATCAATATGTAGAATCAGAACAAGTGATTGCTGAGATTCGCGCTGGAACATCCACTTTCAATTTTAAAGAGAGGGTTCGAAAACATATTTATTCTGACTCAGAGGGAGAAATGCACTGGAGTACCGATGTGTACCATGCGCCTGAATATAGATATGGTAATGTTCATCTCTTACCAAAAACAAGTCATTTATGGATATTATCAGGAGGTCCGTGCAGATCCAGTATAGTCACTTTTTCGCTCCACAAGGATCAAGATCAAATGAATCTTCATTCTCTTTCTGTCGAACGGAGATATATTTCTGACCTCTCAGTGACTAATGATCGAGTGAGACACAAATTGTTTAGTTCGGATCCTTCCAGTAAAAAAGGGCAGGGGGTTCTTGATTATTCAGGACCTGATCGAATCATATCTAATGGTCATTGGAATTTCCTATATCCTGCCATTCTCCACGAGAATTCTGATTTATTGGCGAAAAGGCGAAGAAATAGATTCATCATCCCATTCCAATATGATCAAGAACGGGAGAAAGAACTAATGCCCCGTTCTGGTATCTCGATTGAAATACCCATAAATGGGATTTTACGTAGAAATAGTATTCTTGCTTATTTCGACGATCCCCGATACAGAAGA